AACGGAAAGGTGCTTTGTACCTCACTTCGCTAAGCAGCGATAATTGTACTGAAGCTCTCTTTCCAACGCCCGCCGATCGTACTACTTCATTCTTAGTGTGCTGACCAGATACCCCACCAATAATGAGCTAAGAGCCATAGCAAGAGATATAGCGTAGCCTTCCGGCTGAGTGAGCTCATAAACAGGCGAATCAATTCATTTGAAAGAGAAAGTCGGGTCTAGCTGATTTCCGAGTTGACCAATGATAGATAGGAAGGACCTACTCCTATATTATAAAGGGCTATCCGGTAGCTTCCGCCCCTAGCCTTCAACGGAGTTCGCTCGATAACTCTCCTCGCATGTCCTTGGAAGGGGCCGCCTCGCCCCCTCGACATTCCCTATTCCCCGAAAGGCTATGAACTAAGCAGCTCTTAGTCAAATGCTACTGTAAGAATGGTGTCGGGTTTGGCTAGGTAAGACCCCTTCCTTTCTTTCACCCCTCCACCTTCTAGAGTAAGGGCTTTAGGACAGATTAGAGTCTGGGGAAAAGATAGAGTCTGCTTTGAAGATGCTCGTACGACAGGTAGAGGGAACGGGCGAGTGGAATACGAGTAACGAGCGAACGTAGCCCGCAGGAGTCAAGGGGTTGTAGGGGCGACTCCAGAGAAAATTATGGCGAGGAGAGCGGTCTACAAGAGTAAGCGAATGGTTAATTCACTTAAGTCTTTCTTGGAAGTGGAAAACCAAAAGATGCTATGCTGCCTACCACTTAGAAAAATCGGACAAGTTTACGTTTTCTCGGGAATTTTCGTTGCAAGTCCATTTCCCTTCCGTAACGGACATTGAAATCGATAGAGTTGCATTTTCCCCGTATTTTGAGTTGCAAGAACTTTTCCTTTCGTCCTTCTCCTCTAATCTCTTTCAAACCCACTTTCTTATGCCAAACTAGGCGTAGCCATCCACGACTGATAAGGGAAATTGCTAATGAATGCCCACCCAGATAATGAACGGTAGTAAATACGATGGATATCATTCTACTATACCATAGACGTAAGATGATGTAATGTCATGCCGCTACAAACAAGGCTGCTAGATATATTATTTTTATTTTTAGGTGTGTATAGAATGCAAGGAGAGCCCGAACCGGTGGCCCCATGCCAGGAGAAATTTGACCTAGGTAGGCACTCAAGAAGGCATCTATCCTCCAATCATTCCAGCCGAGAATTTGGAAAGGTTTTTCCAAGGCATTGGACCTCAAACGACTAGAATAGCATCACCTACGTAGAGGTACTTTAAAAGTCTAAGTGTATAGATGAACTAGAAGGGGAAGGCCAAGTCTTACCAAGTTCTAAATAGGCAGAAGGAGCAGAGTCGTAGTACATGGGGAAATCGGTCCTAGAGAATTGAATTGTTTTCCATAATAGGTATAGAGGATGTAGTTCGACTAAAGTCAAAGATCACAGAGGTACGAAGCCTAATGACAGAACAACCAAGCGCCTAATGGCACAGTAGAAGATTTTTAAACAAGGAAGGTGGATAGGCTAGATTTGAAGAAGGAAAAGATGTAGCATCCAAAGTGTGCGGGGAAAGAAAGAGCTTAGGTTGTATAGGGAAAGGTCCAATGGAGGAGTCCCAGAAGAAGGTTAATTAGACGGAGGATACGGGCCGCAATCGAGGCGGATCTCTTTTCCCATATTCTAAAGCTGGAGGAACGGCTTATCGAGGGCGCGAACCCCGCATCGAAGAGGTGAGGTTGTGGCTTAGCCCGGAAGCAAGTCAAGAAAAGATCGTTAAGTAAAAGCGGTTGCTATTTAATCAGCTTCTGGAAACAGGGAAAGCCCTTTCCTTTTCTTTTGATTTGGATGCCGGAGCTTCTTCTCGGGATCAAGGATCAAGAGGTCAAAAAAAAGTCAATAAGTGAAAGACTGACTCTCTTTTACCCGTTTGAGTATACTACTATTGTATTGAAAGACGGCATTTTCGGTCAACTCGGGGACACCCAATTCCTCTACAACATCGAATTCCGCGGCAGGGGCGATATCAGATACTGAGTAGGTGGCAGGAGTGGTATCAGCAATCCAGTATTGCAGCATTATACTATAAGAGAAAAAAAGAAAGCGATAGAAAAGCGCCACCAGAACCAGATGATTGGAGAAGAAGATCCGGAGACAGATCTTGATTACTTGCCGGTGGGCGCTCTCTTGGGTCTCCTGTGCTACCTCGACCAAAACCAAAAAGGACTACACCCTATGATTCCGGGACATAATTTGTTGAAAATGATTCCACAGTCTCAGTTTTAAAAGACAATTCAAGACTAACATAAGACGATGAAAGGAAACTCACAGAAGACTCCTCCGCGGCATCGGTGGTTACCACTGAATGGGATGTTGTCGCTTACTAGGATGTTTTCTCTTAATCGTCTATAGATATAGAGTTTCGAGCTAGTGATCACTAATTTCTTTGGCAGAAGCTTCGATCTAGAATGCAGTATCTGGGATTTTCAAAGGATACCGCTCTAGGA